TTTACCCACTCATTAAAATCATTAATTCAACTGTTATAACACTACGTATTCTATAATAGATCACTAAAATTGCTAATCCTATTGAAGATTCTGCTGCGGCAACAGTTAAAATTAGTAATGAAAAAATCTGTCCTACAACATCATCCAATAAGATTGAAGAAAAAATAAGGTTAAAACTCACAGCTAAAAACATCATTTCTAAAGACATTAGCATTACTAAAATGTTTTTTTGATTTAAAAATATACCTATAATACTTATTAAAAATAATAAAGTTGATGTATTAATGTAATTAATTTGTTCATACATATTGCTTTTATTATACCTTAGCTTTCTAAAGTAGGGTAGTAGAATTATATTAAATAATCCAGCCGCAGGTTCCCCTACGGCTACCTTGTTACGACTTCACTTCAGTCCTTTTTTCATCTTAAACTGTTAATTTTTCAATGAAATAAATTCCCATAGCGTGACGGGCGGTGTGTACAAGACCTAAGAACAAATTCACCGCAACATTCTTATATACGATTACTAGCAATTCCATCTTTATATTTTCGAATTTCAGAAAATAATCCGTACATGATTTTCTTTAAGGTTTAATTATGATTTCCAACATTATTCCCTTCTGAAAAAATCATTGTAGCACATGAAAGTAGCCCAATTTATTAGGGTCATGAAGACTTGACGTCATCCTCAACTTCCTTTGATATATCTTCAATAGTCTGCATTATAAAATGCACGAGGGTTTTGTCCGTTTATTGGAATAAACCAAACGCTTCACAGCACGGACTGACGACAGCCATGCAACACCTGTATAATATGCAAAAATTGGTAAGGTTTCGCGCGTATTGTCGATTTAAACCACATGCTCCACTGCTTGTGTAGGTCCCCGTCAATTCCTTTGAGTTTTAGCCTTGCGGCCGTAGTTCCCAGGCGGAGTGTTCTAACCTTAACTTAACTTCATAATTTTAAATCATAAAGTTAACACTCATTGTTCAGGGCATGGACTACAGGGGTATCTAATCCCTTTTGCTACCCATGCTTTAATACCTCAGTGTCAGTTTCAATTTAGATTACTGCTTTCGCTATCGAGATTCTTTTAAATATCAATACATTTTACTGTTCCGTTTAAAGTTCTGTAATCTTCGTTTAAACTCAAGAATATTAGTTTATTGATTATTTTTAACATGAAATTTAAGATTTAAATCAAAAATTAATATTCAACCTACGTATGCTTTACGCCCAATTAATTTGAATAACGTCTGCCCTTCTCGTTTTACCGCGGCTGCTGGCACGAAATTAGCCAGGACTTTTTTAAGTGATCATTATTTGTACATTAAAATATGTTTTACAGTTAATTACTTTATTCACATACTTGATTTAGCTGGGTCAAGCTTTCGCTCATTGCCCAATATTCCCCACTGCTGCCTTTTATAAAGTCTGGACCGTTTTTCAGTTCCAGTGTGGTTGCCCATCCTCATAGACCAACTAAAGATCATAAGCTTGGTAAGCCTTTAATTACCAACAACTTAATCTTACATAGACTTTTTTAGACCGGGTTTAACCTTTTCATACATTGTGTAATTATTCTAAAATCAATTTCTATGCGTTACTCACCCGTACGCCAATTCATTATTTTAACTTGCATGTGTTAAGCTAATCAATAACGTTCATTCTGAGCTAGGATCAAACTCTTTTATTTACGTTATAAAACTTTTTAATAATTTCTTACTACCCTATAATATTTTATAGTGACCTTTGTGAATTCAAGACTGTAAAGTGTTAGCAGTTGCTGTTTCCAAGTTTGTGGTGATTTTAGAATTCAATTTAAGTTTACGGGACTTTTTAAAATTTTTGATTAAAGCATAATTTAAGAAAAATCAATGTGATTTAACCGTAATTCTTCTTTTATTTTTCATTTTTATTGTTAAGTTTTATTTTACGGGAATAGGATTTGAACCTATAATTTTAGAACATGAACCTAATGAGTTACCAATTACTCTACCCCGTTCTACTCCCAGTGAGACTTGAACTCACATCTGTACTACGAAAAAGTACCGCCTTAACCATTTAAACGATAGGAGCGAAAAACCATTGTTATTTTTTCTTACCATATTTTGATCGAGCAGACTTTCGATTTTTCACGGACGTTAAATCATATTTACCACGTATAAAATGGTAAAAAACCCCTGGTAAATCTTTAACCCGACCACCACGAACTAATACTAAAGAATGCTCTTGTAAAGAATGCTTTTCTCCGGGTATGTAACCTATCACAGATTTTCCTGAAGTTAATTGAACTTTAGCGACTTTTCGCTCAGCAGAATTGGGTTTTTTTGGATTTATAGTGTATACACGAATACAAACCCCTTTTTTTTGAGGATTTTTGGTTAGTGCAATTGAACGTTTTTTAATTTTTGATTTAACGCGAGTTTTTTTTAGTAGTTGTTTTAAAGTAGGCATAGGTTTGTTCTATTATTTGATTTGTTACTCTTAAACATAAGAAGAAGTAAAGAGATTCAAAAAGTAGAAAGGATAAAATAAAAATTAGAACTTGAAAAATTATATATGAAGGTAACATAATATACAAAACAAATGTGACACAGAATAAAATTATCTTTCGATAATTTGTTATCAAATAGTATTTTAAGCTGAGAGTTCAAAAAAACTTTGAAAAGATTAGACAAAATGCAATATTTAACATTACAAAATTAGCTAAGTATTGAAATTCTGCTACTCAAACTATATATTTTAAGAGATTTAACTGGATATCTAAGGTTAACAAAGCCCCTAACTGATTACTACTAGTGGGTTTTAATTCAATTAATAACTGTAATATATTAGGTAAAATTTCAAAGTAGGTTAGGGTTCAAGAAAAAACACTTATAAAAAAGAATTGTTTGAAAATAGACTTAATATAGTGAATTTGGTATAAATATCAACTGGGTTTAAAAAATTGATTTAAATGAAAAATTATGAAAGGTCACAAAGTTAAAAAAGAAACTGAAAAAATTAGAAACCATAATAGTTCTATTAAATCAGTTATTTCTACCACCGTAAATTTCTTACCTGAATAAATAAAAGGAATTGTTTCAATTAAGATTATTACCTCAAATTTATTTACAATAATTAATACTGCAAACACTAAACTTATAAAAACATAACATATTCTGTAAAAAAGCTCATTTGAGTAAACATTAATTGGAAACATTAATATTAATTTGACCATATGATTTTGGGTGTATTAGGATTCGAACCTAAGATCTGTAAATTAAAAGTTTAACGCTTTATCCAGTTAAGCTATACACCCTTCTCTTTAAGATTATGTTTGGAAAGATTTGAACTTCCACTCTCTAAATTCGTAATTTAACGCTTTATCCAGTTAAGCTACAAACACAATGAGTAATAATGGACTTGAACCATTAACTTTTTCAATGTAAACGAAATGCTCTACCATTTGAACTAATTACCCTAACTTCCTGAGCAGGATTTGAACCTACAACCTAGTAGTTAACAGCTACTTGCTTTAACCATTCAGCTATCAGGAACATCTTCCCTTCTATAGTGGTTTTTTATTCATCGGTTCGGTTAAAAAATTTTTTAACCGAACCGATGAATAAAAAACCACTATAGAAGGGGGTGTAGTTTAAATGGTAAAACGTATGTTTTGCATGCATAAAATCATCGGTTCGAGTCCGGTTATCTCCAAAATTAATGATGCGATATGACGTTTTATCTACCAAATACCAAATTTTATACAAATTTTATACAAATCTTTGATCGATTTGACAAAAAACCAATTGTTTGAGGGCAGAAATCTTGTAACTTGAATTCTTTGAAGTTACAAAAATTAAAAGACTCCGTTCTTAGCCTTGAAACTTTGAGGTTAACCTTTTTTTTAGAGTTATTAACCAACCAACGAGTTTTGATTTTACTCAAAAATTATAATTTGAGCTATAATTTAGATTTGAGAAAACAACAACTATTTCTGATTTTGGACTGATTTGCAAACTTGGCACTAATAAAATCTTCTGATACAACGGAAATTAATGTTTACAATCAATCTTTAAGTCAACTTTTACTTTCAACATCTACAATTATTGATACACACCAAATAACAAAGTTAATTAAGGTAGTAACACTGATCGGTAAACCTACATAATTACTTTATATTAATAAGGAGAATAGCTTAATTTGGTAGAGCTCTGGTTTTCAAAACCGAGGGTTGAGGGTTCAAGTCCTTCTTCTCCTGATCAAAAAAACAACATGTCTAAATATATCTTTATATCAAGCCCATTAGAACAGTTTGAAATTGTTACTCTTTTACCTATATCAATTGCAGGTGTTAATTTATCATTAACTAACTCATCAATTTTTATGATTTTAACATTCAGTCTTTCTTTATTTTGACTTAGCTTGAGCTTTTACAAAGGGAGCTTAGTGCCTACTAATTGACAATTAGCAAAAGAATCCTTTTACAAAGTAACGGCAAATATGTTGCATGAAAATCTTGGTGTTAAAGGAGAGTTATATTTCCCTTTTGTTTTTAGTTTACATCTATTTTTATTGTTTTGTAATCTAATTGGGATGGTACCTTATAGTTTTACAGTTACGAGTCATATTATATTCACATTTAGTTTAGCCCTTTCAATTTTTATTGGTGTAAATATTATAGGAATTCAAACTCACGGTATAAATTTTTTTTCATTGTTTTTACCTAGAGGGGTACCTTTAATTATTGTACCTTTAATTATTACAATTGAATTACTTTCTTACACAGTCAAAGTTTTTACTTTATCAATTCGATTGTTTGCTAATATGACATCAGGCCACACTTTATTAAAAATTATTGCTGGGTTTGCATGGACTATGCTTTCAACCGGTGGTTTATTAGCTATATTTCACGTTATCCCTTTAGGGCTTCTTGTAGCTTTAACTGGATTGGAATTAGCAATTGCTGCTCTTCAAGCTTATGTTTTTACCTTATTAACTTGTATTTATTTAAATGATGTTTTAGATTTACATTAAAATGCCACAATTAGATCGCATAATTATATTCCCACAAATTTTTTGACTATTTGTAATTTTTACCATATTTTATATTTCGTTAACCCATTTTTTCCTCCCTAAATTTTTAAGGTCTTTGAGAGCTCGGAAAGAAATAATTAAAATTAATGAAGCAGAAGCTTCATTATTGATTAAAAAATCAATAGGTAATCAAACTAAATTAAAATTTTTACTCTCTAATTATTTAAGTGATATAAAAAAAATTTTTTCAATAAACCCTATTTTAAATATTTCCGATGCCGAAAGTCTGAATACCAAAAAGGTAGATGAGTTAATAAGTGTAATGATTAAAAATTCGGTATTATTTTGTGATTCTCAAATTTTGGATTCAATCAGTATTAATGTTAAGCCTGTTTATTCAAAATAACTAACATAAATGTATATTACAATAATTTGATTGCCTTTATTAGGTTCTTTAATTTCTGGGTTTGGTGGTCGTTGGTTGGGTCGTTATGGAGCAGGTATTTTTTCAACAACTTGTGTAATAATCTCTTTTATTTTATCCGTGTTAATTTTCTATGAGGTCGGGTTTTGTGACACCATTTGTCAGTTCTCTATATTATCTTGAATTAATGTAGGAGTTTTATCAGTACAATGGGGTTTTTTATTTGATTCAGTAACTGCAGTGATGTTAGTTGTAATTACTTCAATTTCAAGTTTGGTGCATTTATATTCTATTAGTTATATGGAAACTGATCCTCATTGCCCTAGATTCATGGCATATTTAGAGGTTTTTACCTTTTTTATGCTTGTTTTAGTTACAGCAGACAACATATTACAAATGTTTCTTGGTTGAGAAGGGGTTGGTTTAGCGTCTTATTTACTAATAAATTTTTGATTCACCCGTTTAGCGGCAAACCAATCTGCAATAAAAGCGTTAATTGTGAATAGAGTTGGTGATTTTGGATTGAGTCTTGCTATATTTACTATTTTTTACACGTTTAGTTCTGTTGAATATTTAACAATTTTTTCAGTAATTCCATTTTTTCAGGATTACTATTTTTCTTTTTTACAATTTAAAATTAATAACATAACAGTAATTGGACTTTTATTGTTTATAGGAGCTGTTGGAAAATCAGCACAGTTAGGCTTACATACATGGCTTCCAGATGCAATGGAAGGACCAACCCCTGTCTCAGCATTAATTCATGCTGCTACTATGGTAACTGCAGGGGTTTTTCTAATTATTCGGTTTTCTCCATTAATGGAATATTCGATATTTGTGTTACAAATTTTAGTTATTTTTGGAGCATTAACAGCTGTTTTTGCTGCTATGGTAGGTGTATTTCAAAATGATTTAAAAAGAGTTATCGCATACTCAACTTGCAGCCAATTGGGCTACATGATATTTGCTTGTGGTTTGTCATGTTACAATGTAAGTATGTTTCATTTAACAAATCATGCTTTTTTTAAAGCCTTACTTTTTTTAAGTGCAGGTTCTGTTATTCATGCGGTCTCTGACGAGCAGGATATGAGAAGAATGGGATCTTTGAAGAAGTTTTTACCTCTAACTTACTCTGTTATGTTAATAGGCTCATTAGCTTTAACAGGTTTCCCTTTTCTAACAGGTTTCTATTCAAAAGATTTTATTATAGAAATAGCGCAACTGTTAACAAATTCTAATTTAAATATTACCTTTAATGGTTTAGCTTGTTGACTAGGGAGTTTAGCTGTCTTTTTTACAGCTTTTTATTCCTTCCGTTTGCTTTACTTGACATTTATAAACAACTGTAACATGAGTAGGGTGGGCATTAATACCACCCATGAATCAAATTTATTAATATTAATACCGTTAATATTTTTAACTTTTGGGAGTGTTTTTGTAGGGTATTTTTGTAAAGATTTTTTTATAGGTTTTGGGACAGATTTTTGAAAAATTTCTATTTTTAATTTACCCGTCTACTCTAATCAAATTGAGGTGGAGTATTTACAAACTAAAATTAAATGGTTACCTTTTTTTCTGAGTATATTTGGTGTAATATTGGCTTCATTCTTGAATATTTCTTCTTATAGATGGTATAAAAAAATAAAAACTGTCAGCTTCTTTGCATTTTTAATAAATAAGAAATGATATTGAGATTCTTTGTATAATAGATTTTTAATTAGGCCTATTTTAAATTTTGGGTATAGTGTCTCTTTCAAAAATTTAGATCGGGGATTTATTGAAATAGTAGGTCCTTATGGTTTGGTAAAAATAATTCCATCTTGGGCAGCTATGTTAAAACATATACAAACAGGCCAAATAACCCATTATTTATTCTTTATAATATTAGGACTTAGTTTTTTTTTAATCCTTTTATTTTCTTCTCTGATGAACTACATAATAATTTCCTTACCATTTGTTTTGTACATAGTATTACTATTTTTTATTTAACTCAGAGTCTATAGCTTAAAGGTTAGAGCGTACGCGTGTGACACGTTAGTACTGAAACTATGAAATAGAAAAGTGCTTGATAATAAATTAGTTTTTTTAGATAAGCGAAAATCTTATCATTTTTAATCCAAATGTATAATTAATTTATAATTTACTAAAATTAAAGCTAAATTTAATAAAGGATTTAAGGATACGGACAGAAATTTACTGAAAACATCATAACTCTAATTTAAGAAAAACAATAAACTAAAGAGCGTATATTTAGTTGGGTTAAACAGTTTTCTTTGGTGTAAAGTAAAATCCTAAAAATCCTAAAAATAAAAAAACTGAAACGTGTATTAAGGGAGGGTGTTTAAGCAAAAGCTTTCTTGTAACGTAGAAAGATAAGCTCTCAACATCTACGAAAAATTCGTTGGAGCTGTATGACAGGAAACTGTCCTGTACAGTTTTAGGCAGAGGTAAAACCTATCGACTGTAACTTGATAAGCGTAAGGTTGATTGTTCGAATCAATCTAGACTCAAAAAATTTATGTAAATGACCATAGAATTATTTAATCCTTTACTACTTACTTCCCTAACACCTTTTTGCGGCATAATAATTTTACATTTTATACCTTCTATGAATATCCATTTATGTCGGTTGGTTGGGTTGTATATTTCTTGTTTAACATTTATCTTATCTCTTTTTATATGAGTTGGGTTTGATTCAAATACTTCTTTGTTTCAATTTGTACACACGTTCAATTGATTACAGGGGTGGAATATTTACTATACGATTGGTGTTGACGGGATTTCGTTGTTCTTTATTCTTTTAACAACCTTTCTTACAATTATTTGCGTTTTAATTAGTTGAAATTCTGTACAAACTTTAGTAAAAGAATATTTAATATGTTTTTTAGTATTAGAATTTTGCCTTATTCAAGTTTTCAGTGTTTTAGATTTGTTATTTTTTTATATTTTTTTTGAGAGCGTATTAATCCCAATGTTTCTAATTGTAGGGGTATGAGGGTCACGCTTAAGAAAAATACGAGCAGCTTATCAACTTTTTTTATACACTTTAATAGGATCTTTGTTAATGTTGTTAGGTTTGGTCTGCGTATATTTTCAAACAGGAACGACTGACATTCAATTATTATGACAAACTCAATTTTCAGAATTTAGGCAATTAGTCTTGTGATTAGCTTTTTTTGCAAGCTTTGCAGTTAAGATACCTATGATCCCGTTCCATATTTGATTACCAGAAGCTCATGCTGAAGCACCAACAGCGGGTTCTGTTATTTTAGCTGGTGTTTTATTAAAAATAGGTGGTTTTGGATTCTTGCGTTTTTCTTTACCATTATTTCCCTCTGCTTCAGTTTTTTTTACACCTTTTGTGTTTTCGTTGAGTTTAATAGCTGTAATTTACGCTTCATTAACTACATTACGGCAGGTTGATTTAAAGAAAATTATTGCTTACTCTTCTGTTTCACACATGGGCTTTGTAACTATTGGAATTTTTTCGTTGACCTTTCAAGGAATTGAGGGTAGTATATTGCTTATGATTAGCCATGGTCTGATTTCCGCTGCTCTTTTTTTATGTATAGGTATTCTTTACGATCGGTATAAAACTAGAATCATAAAATATTATACCGGCTTAATTCAAGTTATGCCTATTTTTGGAATATTTTTTCTTTTTTTTTCTTTTGCTAATTTGGGATTTCCTGGAACAAGTAGTTTTATAGGAGAATTTTTAGTGTTATTTGGAGTTTTTCAATCAAGTGTATTTGTAACAACTTTAGCTAGTGTAGGTATGGTTTTAGGAGCTGGTTATTCTATTTGATTATTTAACAGAATTATATTTGGGGTATTAAAAACCCAATATTTCTTGTTTTTTCAGGACGTTTCACGTAGAGAATTCTGAATTTTAACCTCTCTTGTTTTGTCAATTTTATGGGTAGGTTTACATCCAAACTCTCTATTAAACGAACTTCATTTTTCTATAATGAATTTAATAGAGCAATTAAAAATATAAAATGTTACAAAAATTTAATTGGTTTGGTTTACGTTGAGGAGCTTTCATTGTTATTGGGAGCTTATTAATTGATATTGAATTCTTGATAATAAACGTCAGTTTTTTCTTATTTCATATAAGTTTAGGTTTGAAAACAATAATAGAGGATTATGTTCATCTTGAAAAAATACATTTAATATTTTCAACAACGATAAAAATAACTTACATTGAACTAATTCGTTACTCAATAGAACTATTTATATAAAATTTGATTGTCATGACTTATATATTACATGATTTATATTCAATACTTTTAGAAATTTACATATTAGTAAGTGTGGTTATCGTATTAATTTACGGGGTATTTTTTAGTTCATCTTCTAGTTTAGGATTTCCAATCCTAAGTATAAATTTAGGAAAACTTACAATACAAATCCTTTCATTTGGATTATATTTAGCAATTTCTCAAGAGGTCTTAAATTTAATAAGTTGGAATAATTTTTTAATTTTTGATAATTTTAGTTATGGAGCGCAAATTATTATATTATTATCTGTAATTAGTTGATTTTTTTTAACTTTTTTATATTCTGTTCAGCAAAAAGTTACGTCATTTGAATTTTGAGTTTTAATTCTATTAGCAGTTATTTCTATGTTACTAATAGTAAGATCATATGACTTACTAAGTATATATTTAACCTTGGAATTGCAGGCTCTTATTTTTTATGTATTAGCTAGCTTTAAACGCACTTCAGAATTTTCTACAGAAGCAGGATTAAAATATTTTGTTTTAGGAGCTTTTACCTCTGCACTTTTGCTATTTGGATCTTCGTTAATTTATGGACTAACAGGTGCGACTAACTTAAACGATCTCTCAAAGTTATTTACAGGACTTATTACAGATGATCCTTTAATATTAAACGGTGTCAAAACAGGTTTAGTTTTTGTAATTATAGCCTTATTATTTAAAATCAGTGCCAGTCCATTTCATATGTGAGCTCCTGATGTATATGAAGGGTCAATGATTACAGTTACCGCCCTTTTTTCGAGTATACCTAAATTAGGGGCTTTTTCAGTACTTTTTCGGCTTTTATTTTTTACGTTTCATGATTGAATAGGTTGGTGAAGTTTAATTATTTTACCATGTATTTTATTATCGTTATTGATAGGTGTACTAGGCGCATTTACCCAAACAAAATGAAAACGTTTTATGGCCTATAGCTCAATAAATCATGTAGGTTTTTTACTCCTTGGGTTTATAGTAGGAACCACAACGGGCATTTTTAGCGTGTTGTTCTATTTTTTAATATACGTAATAACATCATTAGGAACTTTTGGTTTTATTATGAGTCTGAAGCAATATAAATTTCCAAAAATATATCAGCTACGTTATTTGGAAAATGCAGCTATGTTATCTACTACTAATCCTGCATTAGCTTTTGCAGTTCTAATTTTTTTATTTTCAATGGCAGGGATACCCCCTTTAGCAGGTTTTTTCTCAAAATTATTTGTACTATTAATTATTATTCAAAATAATAGCATCGGGGTTAGTATAATTGCAATTATTATGAGTTGTGTAGCATGTTTTTATTACATTCGTTTAATAAAATCTGTTTATTTTGACAAAAAAATATATTGGCCGATTTTACTTAAAGTGGATAAACCAACTTCATTAATTATGGGTTCATCTATAATATTATTAGTTAGCTTATGTTTGGATATGGAGCTGATAACAGTTATTTCAACTTTTATGTCAATAGTATAATTTAAAATTAAGATGATCTTCATTTTCATAACCCTATTAAAAATTATTTCTTTAATTTTACCATTACTTATTGCAGTTGCTTACATGACATTAGCTGAGAGAAAAGTTATGGCTGCAATGCAACGAAGGAAAGGACCTAATGTTGTTGGGTTGTTTGGAATGTTACAACCATTAGCAGATGGCCTTAAACTATTTGTAAAAGAAACTGTTTTACCTTCTAGCGCCAATACTAGTATTTTTATATTAGCCCCGATTCTGACGTTTTTATTAGCTTTAATTTCTTGATGTGTCTTACCTTTGGGTGAAGGGTTAGTGTGTTCCGATATAAACGTTGGGGTTTTATATATATTGGCGATGTCGTCTTTGGGTGTATACGGAATTATTATTTCAGGTTGGTCAAGTAATTCAAAATACGCGTTTTTAGGAGCGCTGCGTTCAGCAGCTCAAATGGTATCTTATGAAGTTTCTATTGGTTTAATTTTAATTAATGTTTTATTGTGTTCAGGTTCTCTAAATTTAACAGAAATTGTATTAGCGCAGCAATATATTTGATATGTAATTCCTTTATTCCCTATTTTTGTAATGTTCTATATTTCTATTTTGGCTGAGACAAATAGAGCCCCGTTCGATTTACCTGAAGCGGAAGCAGAATTAGTAGCTGGTTACAACGTTGAATATTCTGCTATGGGCTTCGCTTTATTTTTTTTAGGTGAATATGCGAATATGATATTAATGTGTAGTTTGACATCTATTTTATTTCTAGGTGGGTGATTACCTCCAATTAATTTAGTGTTATTTTATTGATTACCTCCAACAATTTGGTTTGGTTTGAAAACTACTTTACTTCTTTTTGGATTTATCTGAGTACGTTCATCCTTTCCAAGATATAGATACGATCAATTGATGAGGGTTGGTTGAAAAGTTTTTCTACCGTTAGCTTTAGGTTGGGTATTCTTTATAGGAGGTGTTTTATTAAGTTTCAACTGATTATTTTAAATAGAAAAATATATGAAATTAATTTTTAGCGAATACTCAGTGATTTTAATCTTTACTGGACTAGCATTTTTATTGTCTTCAGCAATATTTATTCTTTCTTATATAATTACCCCACAAAAAGCTGATCAAGAAAAAGTGAGTGCTTATGAATGTGGATTTAATCCTTTTGAAGACGCAAGAACTACTTTTGATATTAGATTTTATTTGGTAGCTATTCTGTTTTTAATTTTTGATTTGGAGGTAAGTTTTTTGTTTCCTTGAGCTTTAGCTTTAAGTGATTTACCTCTATTTGGATTTTGAAGTATGATTTTTTTTTTGATTATTCTAACAATAGGTTTTATATACGAATGGTATAAAGGGGCTCTAGAGTGAGAATAAATATTTCTATTTTAACTTAAAAAGTGAAGCTAAGTAATTACTTGATCCCTTTTCGAACTCAAAAGTAAATTCATCTTTGCTAAAAGTACTATTTAATTATGGAAGTTTTAGTAGGTTAAAATAAATTGATTATAAAAAATGTTATTAATTAAATCAAAATCTCTTGTACTAAAAGTTCTTTTTACCTCAACAAATATTTTATATTGCTTGGTAAGTATTCAAGGAAATGTAATTTTTTGAACCTCTGTAGGGGCTCAGAAGATAAAAGGTACAAAAAAAATAACTTCAATTGCTATTGAAACAACTCTAAAACAACTTTTTAAGGAAATAAACATGCTAGGTTGTAAGTACTTACATATTCAATTAAAAGGTTTTAACAAAAATAAAAAATTTATTTTAAAATTTTTTAAACAAACTAAATTAGAAATTCTTTCTATTTCTGATCAGACATCTTTACCCCATAACGGATGTAAAATTCGAAAAACAAAAAGGCTTTAAATGGTGAAATAGTTCAATTTGGTTAGAACGTTGGAATCATAATCCAAAAGTTATAGGTTCAAATCCTATTTTCACTAGGGGCTAGGTGGCAGAATGGTTCATGCAAAAGATTGCAAATCTTATAATATTGGTTCAACTCCGATTCTAGCTTTATTCGAGAGGCTTATAATTTATAAATATAAAATAAAAATATGAACGTTACTCTTCAAAGTGCAAAAATGATTGGTGCAGGTTTAGCTACAATTGGTTTAACAGGTGTTGGTGCAGGTGTTGGTATTGTATTTGGCTCATTAGTAATGGCTTATGCAAGAAATCCTTCTTTAAAACAACAATTATTTGGGTATACAATTTTAGGTTTTGCGTTAACAGAGGCTGTAGCTTTATTTGCTTTAATGATGGCATTTTTAATTTTATTTACTTAATTATTTATAGGGTATAACGAAATGGTTATCGTGTTTGCTTTGGGAGCAAAAAGTTACAGGTTCGAATCCTGTTACCCTAACTTAGGATGGATGGCTGAGTGGTTGAAAGCATCAATTTTGAAAATTGACATAAATCATATTTATCGTGGGTTCGAATCCTACTTCATCTAATATGTCTAGATAGCTCAGTAGGTAGAGCATAGGATTGAAGATTCTTGAGTCATGGGTTCGAATCCCATTCTGGACAATACAATTTTAAACATATGTTTCAATATTTCTTATCTTTGAATCGCCCTTTGTCTCCACATTTAACAATATATACACCACAATCCTCGTCTTTATCATCAATTTGACATAGGCTTTCAGGAATTATTATGGTAGCTCTACTAATTTTAGAACTAAATTTTGTCAAATCAACATTTTCTTGTGAACCTCAAAAATGGGTTTTTATTTTAGAATATGTTCTACTTTATGAAGTTAAAAAAAACCTATTGGTTTTAAGCGCATCAATTTTTCTTTACCATTTATTGAGTGGGTTAAGATATGTAATTTGGGATTTAGGAGTCTTTTTGCATCAATATTTTTCAACTATTTTTGTAACATTTATAGGTTTTGGTTTAATTCTCTTTCTATTTTCTAATTTATTAAATTAATATGTTTTTAGTTAAAAACTCTTACAAACTAAATTTAGTAGCTCAGTCCTTAGACTTTCAACGATACGTAAGAATATATCGTTGAAATCCATATCGTCAACAAAAACCATGGTTTAATATTTATCCTATTTCAACGAAAAACTGTGGACCTATGATTTTAGATGCTTTATTTCAAATTAAAAATACACAAGATTCTTCTCTTAGCTTTAGACGATCATGTCGAGAAGGTATATGCGGTAGCTGTTCAATGAATATAAACGGGATAAATTCACTTGCATGTTTAAAATCTTTGAACCAAAAAGGTAAATTTATTACAATCTACCCATTACCTCATATGTATGTTATAAAAGATCTAGTGGTAGATCTAACAAATTTTTACTCTCAATACAAATCAATTAAACCTTGATTAGTAAACAATTTTGTATCAGAAAAAGAGCAGTTACAATCTAAAAAAGATAGATTAGAGCTTGATGGTTTGTATGAATGTATTTTATGCGCTTGTTGTTCAGCAAGCTGCCCTAGTTATTGGTGGAATCAAGATATATATTTAGGCCCTGCAATTTTATTACAAGCATATAGATGAGTTATTGATTCGCGAGATAACAATACTAATTATAGGCTTAATTTCTTGAATCACAAAATTAGATTATTTCGTTGTCATACAATCATGAATTGTAGTAAAGCCTGCCCTAAAAATTTAAATCCGGGTAAAGTAATTGCTAACATAAAACAGACAATTTTATATAATTAGGCGAAGAATGGGATTTGAACCCACGATCTATAGATTCACAATCTAGTGCTTAACCTCCCAGCTCCCTCCGCCTTAGCGAAAATAACTCAAATGGTAGAGTATAATCTTGCCAAGATTAAAGTTGAGGGTTCAAATCCCTTTTTTCGCTTAAACCTCTTAAATTATCATGACTATAGAAACTTTTTTATTTTTTATGTTTTCATTTTTCGCTTTAGCTGCATCTTTGATGGTAATAACCTTAAAAAATGCAGTTCACTCTGTATTATTTTTGATTTTAGTGTTTTGTAACATAGCGGGTCTACTTCTATTATTAGGTGCAGAATTTTTATCATTTATGTTACTTATAGTTTATGTCGGAGCAATCGCAGTACTTTTTTTATTTGTCGTAATGATGTTAAATGTCAAAGTAAACAATTCAAATTTGAATTCTATTTCATTAATTCCTTTAGGTATAGCTATTTTCAGTGTATTATTTTACCAATTTAATTTAACTGTTAAAGAATTTTACATTTATAAATCAATGTATCAACAATCGGTAATAATATCTTGATTAGCAGAAGAAAATTCATTGTCTAACATTAAAGTTATTGGGAACGTACTTTATACTAATTACAGTATACTATTTTTACTATCTAGTTTAATACTACTAATAGCTATGATTGGAGTAATAGTTTTAACAATGCATCAACGAACCGATATAAAAAAACAAATTATTGAAAAGCAACTTCTTAGAAGTCCAATGGGAGTAGTTAAATTTGTTACTTTACGAAAATAAACGGATATGATGAAATTGGTAGACGTCTTAGATTTAGATTCTAGGGGCTTATATAAGTCGTGAGGGTTCGAATCCCTCTATCCGTATTAGCCTATTCAAAAAACAGATGTGTAAGATTTACACATCTGTTTTTTGAATATTAAACTCTAGTAAAAAACGTTCTATTTTACCTAATATAGGTAAAATAAATAAAAAATAAATAAAATAATAAACACTTGCAATTTGACCAATTAAAACATAAGGGTCTTCTACAGGCATTCCGCCAATTCATCCCAATATAATACAACAACTAATCATTGTTCAATAAAGAAACTTATAAACAGGTCTAAACCTTGAACTTCTAATTTCAGTACTATGTATTCATGGTAAAAAAGCTAAAATTAAAATTGCAGCAATCATAGCAATAACACCACCAAGTTTGTGGGGAATACTTCTTAATATTGCATAAAATGGTAAGAAATATCATTCAGGCACAATATGTGCAGGTGTAACCATTGGATTAGCTTCGATATAATTATCTGCATGACCAAGTACGTTAGGCGAAAAATAAACGAACATAGAAAAAACAATTAAAAGGATAATTAAACCTAAAAAATCTTTTACAATGAAATAAGGAAACATAGCAATTTTATCTACGTTTGAATCAATACCTAAAGGATTTCCCGAACCATCTTGATGTAAAATTGCTAAATGAATCAACGAAAGAGCAGCAATTATAAAAGGAAGTAAATAATGAAGACTAAAAAAACGATTTAATGTTGCATTATCTACAGAAAACCCTCCCCATAATCAAGTTACAATGTAATCACCTATAAAAGGGACTGCAGATGCTAAATTAGTTATCACGGTCGCTCCTCACAAACTCATTTGACCTCAAGGTAAAATGTAGCCCATAAATGCAGTACCCATCATTAAAAAGAATATAGCAATACCAAGGACTCAGACTCATTGGCGTGGTTGGGTATAAGATCCAAAATAGAGCCCCCGAAATATGTGAGCATAAACGACAATAAAAAACATTGATGCGCCATTTGCGTGAATATAACGTAGTAGCCACCCGTAATTAACGTCCCGCATAATATGCTCTACGCTTGCGAAAGCTAAATCAACGTGTGGAGTATAATGCATAGCTAAAAAAATACCAGTTAAAATTTGAACAATTAAACACATCGCAGAAAGAAATCCAAAATTTCACGCATAATGAATATTTATTGGAGTTGGGTAATCTATTAAATGATTATTAATGATAGAAATTAATGGACGTTTGGCTAGACGCATAGATTTTATTTTATAAAGTTTTGTTTTGAGATAATACAAGTACTCGCTACTGGACTTGAACCAGTAACCTATCCGGAACGGATTTTAAATCCATCGTGTTTACCTATTTTCACCAAGCGAGCTTAATCATCTGGTGTAAAAGGATTCGAACCTTTACATGATGACATCAAAAGTCATTGCCTTACCTTTTGGCTATACACCACGGAAATTATAGCGGATAACGGGATTCGAACCCGTAAATTTAGTTTGGAAAACTAATGAAATTACCTATTTTTCTATACCCGCTTTTAAATAGTTTCAAAATACTCCCTTAATGTAATTTTATAAATACATTTTCATGTACCCAATTGCAAATTTTTAAGAAAATACCGATTTAAATTTGTAATTTTGCTCAATTTTTTAACAATTAATAAAACCAACAATTTTGAAGTTTGTTTTTCTAAACGTTGGATAAAAATCAATTTTTTTTTATATGATTTTTGATAGTTCTCTAAGGTAAATTCTTTTAATTTTAACACACAAAAAGTATTTAGCTTCGTAAAATAAGACTTTAAATCACAAAAATTATTAGTTAAGCCTCTAACTTTTTGCTGAGTATCTAATTCTGATTTTAGTGAAGTTAATGTATAATCAAATGATGATTGAATTGATTTGTGTATACCTAATGCTCTAGAGTTTAGATCAAACTGAATTGAAGCTTTAAGTTTATAATAAACTAATCAGGTAAAAATTATGAAGCAAAGTAAAATTAATGATTCCTCATTTAGCAACAAAAGATTTTGTGAGATTAGTATTAGTAAAGTTAAGATAGATATAGTGATATTAAACATAATTTAAAGCCCTCCTCATCAATAAATTGATACAAATAAAAATAACCATACGACATCTACGAAATGTCAATATCAGGCTGCTGATTCAAAGCCAAAATGATGTTGTTGAGTTAGTTGATATCAGTTTAAACGTATTAGACAAATTAGTAAGGATATAGTACCAACAAATACGTGGAATCCATGAAATCCTGTAGCCATATAAAAGGTGGAACCATAAATACCATCTGAAAGTCGAAAGTCTGCTAATCTATATTCGTATGCTTGAAGAGATGTAAATATTACAGCTAAAATAATAGTCAAAAATAGACTTAATAATGCTTGAAGACGCAAATTTGACACAATCGCATGATGGGATCACGTAACTGTGCATCCAGACAATAAAAGTATTAAAGTATTTAAAAAAGGAATTTCTCATGGATCAATAACACTTATCCCTTTGGGAGGTCATATTGATCCTATCTCAACTCCAGGCGACAAACTACTATGAAAAAATGCTCAGAAAAATGCGAAAAAAAATAAAATTTCGGATATGATAAAAAGAATTATTCCGTAACGCAAACCTTGTTGAACAATTCCTGTATGATGGCCTTCAAATGTTGACTCTCTTACTACATCTCTTCACCAAACAAACATAATAATTAGTAAAAACAAAAAGCTGAGCAACAAAATAAAACCACCTTTTTTAAAAGCATGCATATACATAACCCCACTAATTGCGCACGAAAAAGCGGTTAAAGATGCCACAAAAGGTCAAGGACTAGGATCTACTAAATGGAAAGGATGTCGTTGAACAGACTTAGAAATTTGAGATAGAAGAGTCATAATTAATTTATTTTGAATTTTTAGAGATTATTTTTAAGACTTGCTTAATTGAATCCCTACAAAATTTAATTAATTTTGTAGGAAAAATTTTGTTGGGATAAATTAATACAAAAAAGAAAAATCCTAAAAATATAATTTGAGAAACTGATAGTTTCATGTTATTGTTATTCACTTAATTTATTTGAAATCCAACCAACATAGTGCGGCAAAGAAACTGCTTCTACAACAATAGGCATGAACCCGTGATTTATACCGCAAATTTCGCTACACTGACCATAATAAACACCTTCCCTTTTTATAAAAAGGGAAGTTTGGTTTAAACGACCTGGGATTGCATCACATTTGATACCAAGTGAAGGTACTGCTCAACTATGCAAAACATCAGCAGCTGAAACTATTAATCTTATATGTGTATTAGTTGGTACAACCATACGATTATCAACTTCCAATAATCTAAGTTGGCCGTTTTGTAGATCTTCTTCTGGGATCATATAACTATCATATATAACAGCCTCATTTTCTTCATTTAAGTAATCGGAGTATTCATAACTCCAATATCATTGATGGCCTAATGTTTTTACTGTAATAGCAGGTGATATTATTTCATCCATTGCATAAAGTAAAGAAAAAGACGGGATCGCAATAATTAGTAAGATGAAAGCTGGTGTTACTGTCCAAACAATTTCAATCAAAGTCCCATGAGATAAAGACGAGGGGGTTTTATTTTGATGTTGGTTAAAATGTCACAATGTACGCCCTAACATTCAAGTTACAAATATTGAGATTACACAAATAAAAAACATTAAATCATGATGAAGATTTACAATTCCTTCCATAATAGGCGTCGCTGAATCTTGAAATCCTAATTGTCAATTCTCAGCCGCATCACTTAAGCTTTTACTAGGTAAAAGTATTAATATAAAAAAAACTATTAATAATTTTATCATATTTATTATTTTATGGTTTCGCAAATTAACGGCATTTCCTCAAATGTATGATACGCTGGTGGTGAGGTTACCATTCACTCTAAGCTTGAATTACCTTGTTTTACTGCGGCTTCATTGAAATCCCAAGGGGACGCTACACAAGGATTACTTGAGGTTAAAGAGATAAACACTAAATAAAAAAAGAATAAAGTGCTAAAAGCTGCAATATATGATCCGTAGGATGCTATTAAATTCCACCCTGCATATGCATCAGGATAGTCTGGAATTCGTCTAGGCATTCCTGCTAACCCTAAAAAATGCATAGGCATAAAGGTTAAATTTACTCCAAGAAAGGTTGATCAAAAATGAATCTGACCTAATATCTCAGGATATTGAACACCTGTAATTTTTCCAAATCAATAATAAAAACCAGCAAAAATAGCAAAAACCGCTCCCATGGAAAGAACATAATGAAAATGCGCAACAACATAATAAGTGTCGTGCAAGCTAATGTCTAACCCCGAGTTAGCTAAAACAATTCCTGTTAAACCTCCTATAGTAAATAAAAATATAAAACCTATAGTAAATAACATAGGTGTTTTAAAATGAATTGAACCTTCTCACATCGTAGCTATTCAGCTAAATATTTTTATTCCTGTTGGAACTGCAATAATCATAGTAGCAGCTGTAAAATAAGCACGAGTATCCACATCTAAACCAACAGTATACATATGATGAGCCCAAACGATAAAACCGAGTACACCTATAGACACCATTGCATATACCATCCCAATATATCCAAATACAGGTTTTCTTGAAAAGGTAGACACTATGTGACTAACCATCCCAAATCCCGGTAAAATTAAAATATAAACTTCAGGATGTCCAAAAAACCAAAATAAGTGTTGATATAAAATAGGATCGCCCCCACCAGCTGGATCAAAAAATGATGTATTAAAGTTACGATCTGTTAATAGCATTGTAATAGCTCCAGCTAAAACTGGTACAGCTAATAATAACAAAAATGCAGTCACGAATATAGATCAAACAAATAGTGGAATGCGATACATTGTTTGACCAGGATTACGCATGTTTAAAATAGTCGAAATAAAATTAATTGCCCCTAAAATTGATGAAGCTCCTGAAATATGCAGGCTAAAGATTGCCAAATCTACAGCTCCTCCTGAATGACTTTGAATTGAGCTCAGTGGTGGGTATACAGTTCACCCTGTACCCACCCCTACTTCTACAATGGCTGAGGTTAAAAGTAAACATAAAGAGGGTGGTAACAATCAGAAAGAAATGTTGTTTAGACGAGGGAAAGCCATATCGGGACTGCCAATCATTATTGGTACTAATCAATTACCAAAACCACCTATTAAAACAGGCATCACCATAAAAAAAATCATTAAAAAAGCGTGTGCAGTAATTAATACATTGTAAACTTGATGGTTTCCTAATAATAAATGATTTCCTGGATGTGCTAATTCCATTCTGATTAAAATAGACATACAACCTCCTAAAATACCTGAAAATGCTCCAAAAATTAAATACAAAGTTCCAATATCTTTGTGATTTGTCGAAAAAATTCAACGAAAAATTCAACTAGTAAAGAAAGATGCCATTTTTATTTTATGTTTTTATACTTTTTTAATGTTTGTATTTAGATCGAGAGAGACGGGATTCGAACCCGCAACTTCTAATGCGACAGACTAACACTCAACCTTTGAGTTTCTCCCCCTATTCAGGCAATTAAAATTTGACTAATTGCAGTTTTATTGAAATTCTACTTTGCATAAACTTGATAATTTCTTTTTGAAATTGTTGTGGGAATGAATCAAATTCAAATAATAGTGAGCCTTCCCGTACAAATTTACTTTGGGTATATATTAAGCCTTTCCCTTTCCCCATTCTTGATTCTAAACTCAGTTTTGTTAAAGAATTGTTTAACTCAATTAGATTTCATATTTTGTTTTGCTTGGTATTTAACTCCGCTTTAAATTTTTTGCGTAATACCCATTGCACTGATTCTCACTTTTCTTTTGTTATACGGCCACAAGAAATAGCCTTTAATCCACAAGAACCAAAAGTTAAAAAGTTAAATTTTTTTTTTCCTTTAATCTTATATTTATTGTGGGTTTTTTTATAAATTTGACCCATCTTAATTTTTATAAATTAATCAAATTTGCAAATTACAAACACCAAGCTTAGTATAAATAGTTTGATTATGAAATTCTATAATATTTTTTAAGCGTACCATAGAAAGAGATCCTACACTTTGCTCATAAGATTTTGCCATTCTATTTCTAGTGTTTTCAAACCTTCCTGAGATTCTTACTTTAAAACCTATTAGTTTAAGCTCTTGGGGAGCATTTTTTAGATAAACTATTTTTCTTGTTTTTAGTTGACATTTCAGAAATAAAGTTAGGTTTGTTATAATTTTTTTTAAGGTTAAATTTTGCTCAGAAAGATAAACTGCATAGATTGCTAACAAGTTAGCTGTAAAGGTATATTTAGGAGTACAAAATAATTTAACGTTAGCCTCAACTGTATTTATATTTTTTAAAGCTAGTTGAATTTCTTCTGTTAAATTTTTAGAAAAATTATCGTTTGTTTGCAGTATTTTTGTATTATGTGTAAAATCAATACAACTGCTGGCATATTTCAACGTCAGATAGTTTTGAGAAAGTAGACTTGCATTTCTGAGTTCAAAATGGTGTTTAAGAAGATAATTAAACAAAAATTGTTTTTTTACAAAATTGGTATATATTTTATGGTACCTACCATAATTTTGTACAGTTGAATCTCAAACTTGATTAATGCCAAGTCTAAGTCCAATAGGATTAGTTTTCTGAGCCATTTATATTGGTTAAGTTAAATTTAAAGTTTTGAATAAATTCGTATTTATAAATTAAATTTATTACTAAACTTACATTTTATAATCGATCAATCTAATTTTCGTTTAGATGATTCTTGAAAAATCTAAAAACAATTTTCGTACTAATTGATTCTTCCAGTACTTATATTTAATTAACTTGGCTATTAGACATTGCTATAGGTATAGCAATCAAATTCACTAGAGGTTAATTTACTTCGATCCTCTCGTACTAGAAATAAGTTTTTTATTTTTCCTGCTTACAGTAGATAGGGACCGAACTGTCTCACGACGTTCTGAACCCAACTCACGTACCTTTTTAACTAGCGAACAACTAGACCCTTGAAATCTTTTTCAATTTCAGGATAAGATGAGTCGACATCGAGGTATCAAACCGTGACGTCAATACGAACTTTTAGTCACGATGAATCTGTTATCCCTAGAGTTCCTTTTATCTGTTGAGCGGTAGTAACTCCACACTTAAATACCGGATCACTATGACTGACTTTCGTCTCAATTTGATTTATAAATCTAATTGTCAAGCAAATTTACCATTGTGCTTAATTTACCATTGTACACCTCCGTTACACTTTAGGAGGTACTCATCCCAAGTAAACTCTCTTTTTTGCACTATTTTAAATAATAATTTAATAAGTAAATTACTTGTTAGAGAGTGGTGTTTCATTTTAGTTGATTACTTCCACTTACGCTACGCGATAAAAATAATTTTACAATACAAAATTAGAGTAAAGGATCTAGGGTCTTTCCGTCTTACTGTAAGAAACCTGCATTTTCACAGGTTTTGTAATTTCGCCGGGTTTATACTGGAGACAGTAAAGCAATCGTTAAGCCATTCATGCAGGACGGAATTTACCCGTCAAGGAATTTCGCTACCTAAGGATTCTTATAGTTAGAACCGCCGTTTACTTAGAATTCAAATTTGAGCTTTAACCCATCTTTTTCTTTTTTAAGCACCGGGCAGGCATCAGACCCTATACTTTTTTATAAATTTGCAGAGTCCTGTGGTTTTGTTAACCAGTCGTTGCTTTTTATTTTGTGTCACCTTTAAATTATAAGGTTCTCTTTATTGCGAGCGTACAGAGTTAATTTGCCGAGTTCCTTCAATATAATTTACCCGTTCATTTTAATTTTCTTAATCAGTTTACCAGTGTCGGTTTAAGTACGGTCTTTTATTATAATTTTTTCTTGAAAAACTAAAATTTTAGTAATATCTCCTTACTGTTTTAATTAAAAAATTTTAGTTCTTTTCCACACATTTATGCATATAAATGGTTTTATCAAAATAAATTCCTATCAAACTTAGCTTTCGCTTAATTTTTAAGGGCCGACTAACTTAATGTTTCTGAATTTTCATTAAAAACCTTCAACATAAAATGATCTTGATTTAGACAAGATTTACGCTACTCATATCAGCATTCGCTTTTCTGAATTTTATTTTTATTTTTTCAAATAAATTTAAATTACAGAATGTTCCACTACCATTAATTTTAATTACGTAATTAATCCATTACATCGATATATAACTTATAGTCTCCATTATTTTCAATTTTAAAAAAAAGATAACGAGCTAAAACGCTTTCTCTAATGGGAAGCTGCTTCTAAGCATACCCTAAATTATTTGTAATTTTTTAAAATTTTTTTCTCTAAGTTATAATTTTAAGATCTTAGTATATGGGCTGGATTGTTTTCCTTTCGTCTCTTAAACCTTATCGCTTAAAGACTGACTATGATTTACTAATTAAATTTCAATTCGGAGTTATATTAAATTCAGTAAGTTTTTACGCCCCATTCTTTAATTGATTTACTCTAACTTTAATTTATTTTAAATCATGTAGTACTCAAATACTTTTCGTGGAAAACCGGCTATCTCCAAGTTTGGTTGATCTTTCACCCCTAACCACAAATCATCTCCATATTTTGCTACATATGTGAGTTCAGCCTTCCAATTTAATTTAATAAATTTTCAGCTTGTTTATGGTTAGATCACTTGGTTTCAGGTCTAATACATATTACTCTGCGCTTAATTTAATAAAATTTATACTTGCAACATATATTAACTTGCTGATTCATTATGCAAAAGGCAATTCGTGGTTTTATTAAACTCCGAAATATATAAAATATTCAATTAATTAATTCCTAACGGATGTTTTAGTCTTTCTTTCACAGTACTCGTTCACTATCGGTTAAAAGTTTTGTAAGTTTTAGAAGGTGGTTCTCCTCATATTCACGCAATAAAATTCACGCTACTTCTAGTTAATAATAAACTTTACTACAGGATTAATACCCTTTGTAATAACGTGGTTTCGTAAAGCAATTACCTTAACTTCTTCTGCTTTCATTCACCAATACTCGCAGATTCTCGTTTGATTTTTAAAATGTTACTAAGATGATTCAATTCACATTTTTTAATTTATACTAAATTTTGAGTTTTCTCTCAGGAAACTTACAGATCACAAGCCTAAGCCTCCCTATAATTTTCGTCATGTAACGCCCTAAAACTTTTACCAAGACTCTCATTGAATACTCTTTTACTAAACTTTAAGGTCTCTTAACCAAT